GGTGGATCTAAACCAGTCCAGTACTAGTTACAGTAACAGTTATCTTACTTATCAAATTTGTATTGATATTTCTATTTTAAGTAATTAAAGGCTTTGCTTTTAGTTACTTTTTTGGCAAAAGCGGAAATATTTGTAAAAGCGAGTAGCCCAGTACCAAAACCAGCACACAGGGTAGTGATTTAATTATGAATTCGAACGATATCGATGTAACTGTAGGTGGAACTGATTTAACTATTAGTTCGGATACTGTAATTGATAATGTAATTGTAGAAGAGAATCCATATGAAGAGATTCCATACGAAGAGAATCCACTGTGGGTTCTCTGCGAGAACGAGGATTGTTATGGATTAAATTATAAGAAGTTTTTGAAAGAAAAAATGAATATTTGTGAATACTGTGGATTTAATTTGAAAATGAGTAGTTTCGATAGACTCGAACTTTCGATTGATCCGGGTACTTGGAATCCTCTAAATGAAGACCTGTTCTCTCTAGATCCTTTTGAATTGTCATTTGATCCTGAAAGGGAACCTTTTGAATATGATGAGGTCGAACTTTCTGAGGAGTTTAATTCTGACGACGAACTTTCTGATGAGCAACTTTCTGAATTTAATTCTGAGGAGGAAACTTTTGAGGAGGAACCCTCTGAGGAGAAACCTTCTGAAAAGGAACCTTCTGAGGAGAAACCTTCGGAGAAGGAACTTTCTGAGGAGCAAAAGACTCTTCAGGAGAAGATTCTTTCTGAATTTGAGGAACGTTTTAATTTGGAGTTTGAGAAATTCCAATCTGAACGTGAAGAGGAAGCGAGAGCTCTTGCGTTGAAGTTTGGGGACGGACCTTCTTATACAGAGCGTCTCGACTCTTATCAAAAAGAAACAGGATTACCAGACGCTATTCAAACGGGCACAGGCCAATTAAATGAAGTTCCCATAGCAATTGGGGTTATGGAGTTTGAGTTTATGGGGGGCAGTATGGGATCTGTGGTCGGTGAAAAAATAACACGTTTGGTTGAATATGCTACCACTAAACGTTTACCTATTATTCTAGTGTGTGCTTCTGGAGGAGCACGGATGCAAGAAGGAAGTTTGAGTTTGATGCAAATGGCTAAAATATCTGCGGCTTTATATGATTATGAATGTGAATTAAATAACAAATCATTGTATGTACCAATCCTTACATCTCCTACGACAGGAGGGGTGATGGCTAGTTTTGGTATGTTGGGGGATATTATTATTGCCGAGCCCGATGCTTATATTGCGTTTGCGGGTAAAAGAGTAATTGAACAAACATTGAACATTATCATACCTGAAGGGGTACAAGTAGCTGACTATTTATTTGAACAAGGATTATTTGATTCACTTGTACCACGTAATACTTTAAAGGGCATTCTGAGGGATTTATTTCGGCGATATCCTTTCTTTCCTTTGAATATAACTTAGATCAAGTAGAACCTTAGAGTCTTAATTTACTAATTAATCTTAAAATTTAATAATTTTAATTTCAAAAAAATTATTAAATTTTAAGATTAATTTTCATTTCTGTATAAATGGGCTATTCTATTTTGTACAGATATGGAATTATTTATTGGATAGGGCTGAGGAATTCTTTTGGTGATATTGATCAGGACGAAAAATAAGGTATATCATTTAGGTATGCTTAGATACATATGTATACGTACTCCTATACTCCAAATTATTCAAAGATACATATGTATACGTATACTCCAAATTATTCAAAGATACATATGTATACGTACTACTATCTCCAAATTATTAAAAAAGATTAATGACGACCCGAACCGGTTCTGTAAATTTTTTATATTTCTATGAAAAATATTTGTGAATAGGTTCCAAATAAAAATTGAAAAAAAAAAAATATTATAATTTTAGAATTAAAATTCTTATATTATACTATGAATTATAAGATATCTTATAATTCATAGTATAATATAAAACAATAAATAAAAATAACAGGTACAAATATTAAATCGAGGTACCCCTTCTATGATAACGCTTAACAACTTTCCCTCAATTTTTGTTCCTTTAGTGGGTTTAGTATTTCCGGCAATTGCAATGGTTTCTTTATCTCTTCATGTTCAAAAAAACAAGATTTTTTAGATACTATAAAGGGGCAATTCTTATATTTTTTTTTTATCAAAACTGACTTGGATGATAACACCTATACCTATTTAGTAGAATATGGTATAATATGTAGCTTATTTCGAGTCTAAGCTAAGCTCTTATGTATGTGTAAACATGGTATATGGGTAAATTAATTATAACTATATTTCTATATGTATGTAGATATCTATAGGAAATCATATGAAAGGGATGTTATTATTTTAGTTTGGATCTAAGCAATTCATAGTACTTGTTGATGAGAGTTACTTCGGAAACAAAAAAGTAAAATTGAATTTATTTTTGTTATTCTTCCAATTTCAATAAAACGCAACTAGGTCTAGTGAGAGTATGGGTTGGCGATCAAAACGTATATGGATAGAACTTATAGCGGGATCTCGAAAAATCAGTAATTTCGGCTGGGCCCTTATTATTTTTTTAGGTTCATTAGGATTTGTATTGGTCGGAATCTCCAGTTATTTTGGTAAAAATTTTATATCTTTATTTCCGTCTCAGCAACTCAATTTTTTTCCACAGGGGGTAGTGATGTCTTTCTATGGGATCGCCGGTCTTTTTATTAGCTCCTACTTGTGGTGCACAATTTCGTTGAATGTGGGTAGTGGTTATGATCGATTCGATATAAAAGAGGGCATAGTGTGTATTTTTCGTTGGGGATTTCCTGGAAAAAACCGGCGCATATTCCTCCGATTCCTTATAAAAGACATTCAGTCCATCAGAATAGAAAATAAAGAGGGTCTTTTTGCTCGTCGTGTCCTTTATATGGAAATCAGAGGCCAGGGGGCCATTCCCTTGACACGTACTGATGAGAATTTGACTCCACGAGAAATTGAGCAAAAAGCCGCTGAATTGGCCTATTTCTTGCGTGTACCAATTGAAGTATTTTGAAAAAAGGAACTGAAGAATGAATACTTTGCTTTGCAAGAGGGAAAAACTCAAAAATCCTCTTTTTTTATTTTTATATAGTATAACTTAACGTAAGTTTCTTCCGAACGCGTATTCTAGCCAAAGTAAACGTATATGAAACAATCTTAAAACTAAATTAAATAGTTTGTGTCCCTAATTTTTTAATTTAGTTTTTTATTGTAATAGAACGGGGGCTCGTTCCTCTCGAAATCTGACTGGAATTTGAAGTGGGCTCTAGGACTTGGAATATAACTTATGCTTGATAGAAATATTAGTATTCTATAGAGTCGACGGAGATGGGGTGAGTTCATTAAAACTTAAAAAATTCACAGACGAAAAAATGGCAAAAAAAAAAGTATTAATTTCCCTTCTATATCTTGCATCTATAATATTTTTGCCTTGGTGGATCTCTCTCTCTTTTAAAAAAAGTCTGGAATCTTGGATTACTAATTGGTGGAATATTAGTCAATCCGAAGTTTTTTTGAATGATATTCAAGAAAAGAGTATTATAAAAAAATTAATAGACTTAGAGGAACTCCTCCGTTTGGAGGAAATGATAAAGGAATACCCAGAAACACGTTTACAAAAGCTTCGCGTCGAAATCTACAAAGAAACGATCCAATTGATCAAGATTCACAATGAGGGTCTTATCCATACAATTTTAGACTTCTCGACAAATATAATCTGTTTCATTATTATAAGTGGTTATTATATTTTCGGTAATGAAGAACTTGTTATTCTTAACTCTTGGGTTCAAGAGTTCCTATATAACTTAAGCGACACAATAAAAGCTTTTTCTATTCTTTTATTAACTGATTTATGTATAGGATTCCATTCGCCCCACGGTTGGGAATTAATGATTGGCTCTGTCTACAAAGATTTTGGATTTGCTCATAATGATCAAATTATATCTGGTCTTGTTTCTACTTTTCCAGTCATTTTAGATACAATTTTTAAATATTGGATCTTTCGCTATTTAAATCGTGTATCTCCTTCACTTGTAGTTATTTATCATTCAATGAATGACTGAAAAACGATTGACCGACCCAATTATAATATTTGTTACTTTGTACATAAGCAAAACATTCAAAATTGTACTTAGTCTTTCTACCCGGACAAGGGATTCCTCCAACATTCCAGTAAAATGATTTCAGTCAATATCACAATTATAGATAGGGAACTCTATTAGCGACCTACCTAATTTTATCGTAGAAATTTTCGGGATCAATGATTGGACCATGCAAACTAAAAATAACTTTTCGTGGATAAAGAAAGAGATTACTCAGTCCATTTCCGTATCACTTATTATATATATAATAACTCAGGCACCCATTTCAAATGCATATCCCATTTTTGCACAGCAGGGTTATGAAAATCCACGAGAAGCAACTGGCCGTATTGTATGTGCCAATTGCCATTTAGCTAATAAACCCGTGGATATCGAGGTTCCACAAGCGGTACTTCCGGATACTGTATTTGAAGCAGTTGTTCGAATTCCCTATGATCTGCAAGTGAAACAAGTTCTTGCTAATGGCAAAAAAGGAGCTTTGAATGTAGGTGCTGTTCTTATTTTACCCGAGGGGTTTGAATTAGCCCCGCCCGACCGTATTTCGCCTGAGCTTAAAGAAAAGATGGGAAATCTGTCTTTTCAGAGTTACCGCCCCACTAAAAAAAATATTCTTGTGATAGGGCCTGTTCCTGGTCAGAAATATAGTGAAATAACCTTTCCTATTCTTTCCCCGGACCCCGCTACTAAGAAAGATGTTCACTTCTTAAAATATCCCATATACGTAGGAGGGAACAGAGGAAGGGGGCAGATTTATCCCGACGGGAGCAAGAGTAACAATAATGTTTATAATGCTACAGCAGCAGGTATAGTAAGTAAAATCATACGAAAAGAAAAAGGGGGATACGAAATCACCATAGTAGATGCATCAGATGGACGTCAAGTGGTTGATATTA